TTTTTTTATTTATATGTAATTTTTTTTAAATCGGTTTTATTATATAAATAATTAATTTTTATTTAAAATTAAATTATAAGATAAATTATATTTATATATATATATTAAATATTTAAATGAATTTATATTTATAATACTATATTTTAATTAAAAAAATTAATATTAATTATATTAATTTTTATTTATTTAAATTAATATACATTGTTTATTAATGAATTTAATTTTTAATTTTATTATTATGAAAAAGAAAAAAGAAAAATTATTAAAAATTTAATAATTTATATTAAATATTTTAATATACAATAAAATAATTATATTAAATTTTTAATATTATATTATATATATATATATGTATTTTAATAATATATAAATATATTAATATAAAAAAAAAAAAAAAAAAATTCTATTTAAAAAAAATTACATATAAATAAAAAAATTTTTTATAGTTTATCAATTTTATTAAAAATTTATTTTACATATATATATTAGTGTATATAATTTATTTAAATAATAAATTATTTATTTTGTAGTAATTAATATTAAACAATTTAAGAAATTATGATTTAGTAATATTGAAATTAATAACAAATTTTGTGCCAGCAGTTGCGGTTATACAAAAATTGAGTTAAATTTTATTAGTTATTAATAAATAATATATATATATATAATAAAAATATTAGATTATTAGGTGAAATTTTAATTTAATTAAAAATTATATATTTTATGATTTAATAAATTTTAAATAAAACTAGGATTAGATACCCTATTATAAAATTTTAAATTTAAATACTAAAATAGTAAATAATTATTTATTGAAACTTAAATAATTTGGCGGTATTTTAGTTCATTTAGAGGAATCTGTTTAATAATTGATAATCCACGAATAAATTTACTTAATTTATAATTTTATATATCGTTGTTAAAAAAATATTTTTAAATATTATATAATATTTAAAAATTTTAATAAAAAATTAAATCAGATCAAGATGTAGATTATAATTAAGAATATAATGGATTACAATAAATTTATTTAAATGAATTTTAATTTTTAATAATTAAATGAAAGTGGATTTAAATGTAATTTTATTTAGTTTAATAAAATGATTTTTAATTGAAATATGTACATATTGCCCGTCGCTTTCATATATTATATAAATTGGAATAAGTCGTAACAAAGTAGAGGTACTGGAAAGTGTTTCTAGAAAGACAAATTAGAGCTTGATAAAAGTATTTCATTTACATTGAAATGATATTAATAATTTAATTAATTTGATGGGGGAAAAATTAATAAAATAAAAAATAATAAAAAAATTTTTAATAATAATTATAGGGGGTTTAAGTAATTTTATTGAAAAAATTTTTTAATTTATAGTTTATTAGTATTGTAAAAGAATTTTGAAATAATTTAAAAATTAATTTGATAAAAAGTAATTTTTGTTTAGTGTATCTTGTGTATCAGAGTTTATTAAAAGTTTTTATTAGAAAAATAATTTCTCGAATTTGAAAGAGATAATTAATTAATAAAGTTATTGTAGCAAAAATATTTTTAATAATTAATTTGAAATGAAATGTTAATCGTTTTCAAATATATCTAGTTTTTTTAGAAAAAAATTTAATTTTTAATTAATTAATAAACTTATTAATTAATTAATAAGTTTATTAATTAATTTTATATTTTAAGGGATAAGCTTTAATTTATATTGATATAATTAATTTGTTAATGATTTGAAAATTATATAATTTATATTGTTAATAAATTTTAATTTATTATAAATAATTTCATTATTAAATAAAATTTTATAATAATTTATATTTTTATAAAAAAATAAATTTTAATTTTATAAATTTAGATATAATGATAAAATTAGTATATAATATTTTAATAAATTAATTTATTATAATAATTAATTAAAAGGAATTCGGCAAAATTTTATATTCACTTGTTTATCAAAAACATGTCTTTTTGAAAATAATATAAAGTCTAATCTGCCCACTGATTTAATAATTGAAGGGCTGCAGTATATTGACTGTACAAAGGTAGCATAATCAATAGTCATTTAATTGGTGACTTGTATGAAGGATTGGATGAAATATAAACTGTCTCTTAATTATAATATAAAATTTAATTTTTTAGTTAAAAAGCTAAAATAATTTAAAAAGACGAGAAGACCCTATAGAGTTTTATAAATAATTTAATTAAAATTATTTTTAAAATTAATTAATTAAAATTAATTTATTTATTTTATTGGGGTGATAAAAAAATAAATTTAACTTTTTTTATAGATTTACATAAATAAGTGATATTTTGATCCATTATTAATGATTATAAGATTAAATTACCTTAGGGATAACAGCGTAATTTTTTTTTTTAGTTCAAATAAGAAAAAGAGTTTGCGACCTCGATGTTGGATTAAGATAAAATTTAAATGCAGAAGTTTAAAATTTTGATCTGTTCGATCATTAAAATCTTACATGATCTGAGTTCAAACCGGTGTAAGCCAGGTTGGTTTCTATCTTTTAATAAATAAAATATTTTAGTACGAAAGGATTAAATATTTAAATTAAATTTATGAATATTGAATATTAATAATAATTTATAAAAGATTTACACTATTTTGGCAGAGAAATGTAATGATTTTAGAAATCATAAATATATAATTTATTATATATATAGTAAATGTTAATAAAAGATTTATATATAATTTTTTTTGGTTTATTGATTATAATTATTGGGGTTTTAATTGGGGTTGCTTTTTTAACTTTATTAGAACGTAAAGTTTTAGGTTATATTCAGATTCGTAAAGGACCTAATAAAGTTGGAATAAATGGAATTTTACAGCCTTTTTCAGACGCTATTAAATTATTTACTAAAGAACAAATTTATCCTAATTCATCTAATTATTTATCATATTATTTTTCTCCAGTTATTAGTTTTTTTTTATCTTTAATTATTTGATCTTTAATGCCTTATTATTTTAATTTATTTAGTTTTAATTTAGGTTTATTATTTTTTTTATGTATTACAAGAATAGGAGTTTATACTGTAATAGTTTCTGGTTGATCTTCTAATTCTAATTATGCTTTATTAGGGGGGTTACGGGCGGTAGCTCAAACTATTTCTTATGAAGTTAGTTTAGCTTTAATTTTGATATCTAGAATTTTAATAATTATAGATTTTAATATATGTAATTTTTTTTTTTATCAAAGTAATATTTGGTTTTTATTTATAATATTTCCTTTATCTTTATGTTGAATTAGATCTATAATAGCTGAAACTAATCGTACTCCTTTTGATTTTGCTGAAGGTGAAAGAGAATTAGTATCTGGATTTAATATTGAATATAGAAGTGGGGGATTTGCTTTAATTTTTTTAGCTGAATACTCTAGAATTTTATTTATAAGATTTTTATTTGTTTTAATTTATATAGGGGGATATAATTTAACTTTATTATTTTATTTTAAGATAACATTTATTGCTTTTTTATTTATTTGAGTACGAGGTACTTTACCTCGTTATCGTTATGATAAATTGATATATTTAGCTTGAAAAAGATATTTACCTATTTCTTTAAATTTTTTATTATTTTTTTTAGGGATAAAAATTTTATTATTATAATAATTTATTTAGTTTTTTTTAGTATAAATTAATAGAATTATTTATTCTTTCTTATGTTTTCAAAACAAATGCTTATTCAAGCTCATTAATTTAATTAAATAGTAAATTATCTCAATATATATTTATTAATGGATTTAAAATAAAATAAGAAAAATATAGGATAGTTAAAATTTGTCCTGTAATAATATATGGGTCTTCTACTGGTCGAGCTCCAATTCATGTTAGTAAAATAATTATAATAATTAAAGATCAAAATAATATTTGATTAATTGGATAAAATTGAATTCCTTGAATTTTTTTGTAAAATGTAAATGGTAGAATAAATAAAATTGCAATTGATATAACTAATGCAATTACTCCTCCTAATTTATTTGGAATTGATCGTAAAATAGCATAAGCGAATAAAAAATATCATTCTGGTTGAATATGTACTGGAGTAACTAATGGATTAGCTGGGATAAAATTATCAGGGTCTCCTAATAAATATGGATTAGTTAAAGTTAATAAACATAAAAAAAATAATAAAATAATAAATCCAATTAAGTCTTTAAATGTGAAAAAGGGGTGAAATGGGATTTTATCTAAATTACTATTTAATCCTAAAGGATTATTTGATCCTGTTTGGTGTAAAAATAATAAATGAATTATAGTTATTATTAGAAGAATAAATGGTAATAAAAAATGAAAAGTGTAGAATCGAGTTAATGTAGCATTATCTACTGCAAATCCCCCTCAAATTCAATTTACTAATATTGTTCCTAAATATGGGATTGCTGATAATAAATTAGTAATTACTGTGGCTCCTCAAAATGATATTTGTCCTCAAGGTAGAACATATCCTATAAATGCTGTTGCTATCAAAATAAATAAAATTAATACTCCAACCATTCAAGTATATTTTAAGTTAAATGATTCATAATAAATTCCTCGTCCAATATGTATATAAATACAGATGAAAAAAAATGATGCTCCATTTGCATGTAAAGTTCGAATTAATCAACCATAATTTACATTTCGGCAAATATAGTTAACTCTATAAAAAGCTAATTCAATATTAGCTGTATAATATATTGTTAGAAATAAACCAGTTAAAATTTGGATAATTAGGCATAAAGCTAAAAGAGAGCCAAAATTTCATCATCTTGAAATATTTGAAGGTCTTGGTAGATCAATTAAAGATGCATTAATAATTTTAATAATAGGGTGATTTTTTCGTAGTGAAGAGAATTTATTATTTATCATTAATATAATTAAAAATTTGCTCGTAAAGGACCATAAAAAATATTAATAATTTTTACTGTTGCAATTAAAGTAATAAATAAATAAATTATTATTATTATTATTATTAAAAAGGTTTGATTATTATATAATTTATTTAAATTAATTTTATTTTCATTATTAAAAAAAAAAATTAATTTTAAGTTAGTTATATCTTCATTAAATGATAAATTTATTCATTTAATATTATTAAAAAAAATTATTCTAGTGAAAATAATTATTAAAATAAAAATTAAAAAAGTATATTTTAAGTTAAATGAATTTGAAAAAATTTCATTAGATGCAATTCTTCTAACATAAATAAATAAAACTAGTAATCCTCCTAAAAAAGTTAGGAATAAAATATATGAAAATCAATATGTTTTAATTATTATTCCAGAAATTAAACATGTTAATAATGTTTGAATTAAAATTATAATTCCTATAGATAGAGGGTTATTTAAAAATAATATTATAAAAGAATTTAATATTAATAATATTGAAATAAATATTTTTGTTATTTCAAATCAAAGAATAGTTTAATAAAATAATAATTTTGGAGATTATAGATAAAGATATTCTTTTTCTTTGAAGTTTTTAAAATATTTATTTAACTTTGATTTACAAGACCAATATTTTTTTTAAACTATAAAAACAAATGATAATATTAAATATATGATTAATTATTGTTGTTATATTTATTAGAGGAAATTTAATTTTTGTTTCTAAACGTAAACATTTATTGATTGTTTTATTAAGATTAGAATTTATTGTATTAAGAATTTTTTTTTTTTTATTAATATTATTTAGATTTATTGATTATGATTTATATATGTTAATAGTTTTTTTAGTTTTTTCTGTATGTGAAGGAGCGTTAGGTTTATCAATTTTAGTTTCAATAATTCGTACTCATGGTAATGATTATTTTCAAAGTTTTAATTTATTATAATTATTAAATGATAAAATTTTTTTTTATAATAATTTTTATATTACCTTTTTGTTTTATAAATAATATATTTTGAATGGTTCAAATAATAATATTTTTTATAATATTTTTATTTATAAATTTAAGATTAAGATTAGGATTGTATAGAAATTTAAGTTATATAATATCATGTGATATTATATCTTACGGTTTAATTATATTGAGAATTTGAATTACTATTTTAATAATTATAGCAAGAGAAAATTTATTTAAGTTAAATTTTTACCTTAATTTTTTTTTATTTAATGTTATTTTTTTATTAATTATATTATATTTAACTTTTTCTATTATAAATATATTTATATTTTATTTATTTTTTGAGGGTAGATTAATTCCTACTTTAATATTAATTGTTGGTTGAGGATATCAACCTGAACGAATTCAAGCAAGAATATATTTATTATTTTATACTTTATTTGTTTCTTTGCCTTTATTAATAGGAATTTTTTATGTTTTTAATGAAATAAATTGTATAATAATTTATTTTTTAAAATTTATTAATTTAGATATGTATTTATTATATTTTTCTATAATTTTAGCTTTTTTAGTTAAAATGCCTATATATTTTGTTCATTTATGACTTCCTAAAGCTCATGTAGAAGCTCCTGTATCTGGTTCTATAATTTTAGCAGGTATTATATTAAAGTTGGGGGGATATGGTTTATTACGTTTAATAATTTTTTTACAAGAAATTAATTTAAAATTAAATTATATTTGAATTATTATTAGATTATTAGGGGGATTTTATATTAGATTAAAATGTTTTTGTCAGGTTGATATTAAATCTTTAATTGCTTATTCATCTGTTGCTCATATAAGAATTGTAATTAGAGGTATTATAATTATAAATTATTGAGGTTTTATTGGTTCATATATTATAATAATTGGACATGGGTTATGTTCTTCTGGAATGTTTTGTTTAGCTAATATTAGTTATGAACGATTACATAGACGAAGTTTATATATTAATAAAGGTATAATAAATTTTATGCCTTCTATAAGTTTATGATGATTTTTATTATTAAGTTCAAATATAGCTGCTCCTCCTAGATTAAATTTAATAGGGGAAATTAGATTAATTAATAGATTAATTAGTTGATCTTGAATAAGAATAATTATATTAATATTAATTTCTTTTTTTAGAGCTGGTTATAGATTATATTTATATTCTTTTACACAACATGGTAAATATTATTGTGGGGTTTACAGTTATTATATTGGAGTCTCTCGTGAATATTTATTGTTATTATTACATTGATTGCCTTTAAATATTTTATTATTAAAGATTGATTTTAGAATAATTTGATTTTATTTAAATAATTTAATTAAAATATTGATTTGTGGTGTCAAAAATGTGAAATGATTTCATTTTAAATTATTAATAAGTTAAATTATTCTATTTGTTTTATTTCATTTTTTTTTTTATTTATAATAAGAATATTAAATTTTTTTTTTATAATTTATTTTATTATAAATGATTTAGTTATTTTTTTAGAGTGAGAAATTATTTCTTTTAATTCTATAAGTATTGTTATATCTATTTTATTAGATTGAATATCTTTATTATTTATAATATTTGTATTATTAATTTCTTCTGTTGTTATTTATTATAGTAAAAGTTATATAAGTTCTGAAATTAATTTATCTCGATTTATTATTTTAGTTTTATTATTTGTTTTTTCAATAATATTATTAATTATTAGTCCTAATATTATTAGAATTTTATTAGGTTGAGATGGTTTAGGGTTAGTATCTTATTGTTTAGTTATTTATTATCAAAATTTAAAATCATATAATGCTGGAATATTAACAGCTTTATCTAATCGAATTGGAGATGTTATAATTTTAATGGTAATTTCTTGAATAATAAATTATGGTAGTTGAAATTATATCTTTTATTTAGAATTTATAAATAATGATATTAATATAATTATGATTAGAGTTATAATTATTATTGCTGCTATAACTAAAAGAGCTCAGATTCCATTTAGATCTTGATTACCGGCTGCTATAGCAGCTCCAACTCCTGTTTCTGCATTAGTTCATTCATCTACTTTAGTGACTGCAGGGGTTTATTTATTAATTCGTTTTAATACATTATTAGTAAATACTTTTTTTTTAAAAATTTTATTATTATTATCAGGTTTAACTATATTTATAGCTGGGATTTCTGCTAATTATGAATTTGATTTAAAGAAAATTATTGCTTTATCTACTTTAAGACAATTAGGGTTAATAATAAGTATTTTAAGAATAGGTTTACCTGATTTAGCTTTTTTTCATTTATTAACTCATGCTATATTTAAAGCATTATTATTTATATGTGCCGGTGTTATTATTCATATAATAAATGATATTCAAGATATTCGATTTATAGGGGGGATTAGATTATATATTCCTTATACTTCTTTATGTATAAATATTTCTAATATAGCTTTATGTGGAATTCCTTTTTTAGCTGGATTTTATTCAAAAGATTTAATTTTAGAGTTGGTAAGTTTTAGAAATTTAAATTTATTAATTTTTTTGTTATATTATTTGTCAACAGGATTAACTGTATTTTATACTTTACGTTTAAGTATATATTTGATAGTGAATGATTTTAATTTATTAAGAATTTATAATTTATATGATGAAGATTATATTATATTAAAAAGAATATTTACATTATTATTTATGAGAGTAGTTAGTGGTAGATTTTTAAGTTGAATAATTTATTCCTATCCTTATATAATTTATTTACCTTTTAATTTAAAAATAATAGTAATTTATGTTAGATTATTGGGAAGATTATTAGGTTATTTAATTAGAAATATAAAAATTTATTCAGTAAATAAATTTATTATAACTTATAATTTAAGAAATTTTTTATGTGTAATATGATTTATACCTAATTTATTTACTTATGGTTTAAATTATTATTTTTTAAATTTAGGTTATAATTTATTAAAAAATATTGATATAGGATGAAGAGAATTATATAGAGGTTGAGGTTTAATAAATATTTTAAAAAAATATTCTTTATTATATAATATTTATCAGATAAATAATTTTAAAATTTATTTATTTAGATTTTTTTTATGAATTTTAATTGTTTTATTTGTATTTTTATTTAATATTTATTTAAATAGCTTATAGATTAGAGTATAATATTGAAGATATTAAGGAGATAATATTATCTTTAAATAAATATATTTATAAAAAAATTTTTTTATTTTTACAATGAAAATGTAATGTTTTAAATAAACTATATAAATAGAAATATTAATGGAATTTAACCACTAAAAATTAAGTTAGCAGCTTAATTTTATTCTTTATATTTCTGATAATTTAATTGGAAATAAATTTCAATTTTATCATTAACAGTGATATACCTCTTTTTGGTTTCAATTAATTTAATTAAATAAGGAGTAAATAAACTCAATCTTTTAAGTCGAAATTAAATGCAAATTGCTTCTTATTTAATAAGATAAATTGTAAGTTACAATATCTTTTGATTGCAAATCAAATGTTTTATAAACTAAAATCCTATATATATATATATATATATATATATATAATTAATTTGTTCAATTTAATATATTTTGATTTCATTCATGATATAATCCTATTAATAATAAAATAATAAAAAAGAATCTAATTTTTGATCAAATAATAAAATTTACTATTTTAAATAAAGGAATAATGGGAAAAATTAAAGCAATTTCAACATCAAAAATTAAAAAAATAATAGTGATTAAAAAAAAATGCAAAGAAAAAGGAATTCGAGCTGAAGATTTAGGGTCAAATCCACATTCGAATGGGGAATTTTTTTCTCGATCTATAAAAGATTTTTTTGATAAAATAGTAGATAAAAATATTACAATATTGGCAATAATGAAAATAACATTAAATATAAAAAATATTAAAATAATTATTTATATTAAAATTTTTAAACTTTTTGATTGGAAGTCAAATATACTAAATATATTATATAAATAATTAATTTCCTCATCAATAAATTGAAATATAAAGGAATAATCATACTACATCTACAAAATGTCAATATCAAGCTGCTGCTTCAAATCCAAAATGATGGTTACTAGAGAAATGATTATTTAGGTGTCGAATTAAACAAATTAATAAAAATATTGTTCCAATAATAACATGAAGTCCATGAAATCCAGTTGCTATAAAAAAAGTTGATCCATAAATTCTATCGGCAATAGTGAAAGGTGCTTCTAAATATTCATATATTTGAAGAATGGAAAAATAAATTCCTAAAATAATAGTAATAAATAAACCTTGCGTTGTTTGAGTATAATTATTTTCTATTAAAGCATGATGTGCTCAAGTTACAGATACTCCAGATCTAATTAAGATAATAGTATTTAATAAAGGAATTTGAAATGGGTTAAAAGGTGTAATTCCTAAAGGTGGTCATAAAGTTCCAATTTCGATGTTAGGTGCTAAACTACTATGAAAAAATGCTCAGAAAAAAGATAAAAAGAAAAAGATTTCAGAGACAATAAATAAAATTATTCCTCATCGAAGTCCTTTAGTTACTAAAATTGTATGTTTTCCTTGTAAAGTTCCTTCTCGACACACATCTCGTCATCATTGATATATGGTAAGAATAATAATGAAATATCCTAAAATTAATAAATTTATATTAAAATTATGAAATCATTTTACTATACCTGTCACTAAAGTTATTACTCCAATAGCTCCAGTTAAGGGTCAAGGACTATAATCTACAAGATGAAATGGATGATTAAAAGTTGTTTTCATTAATTTACTTCTCTAGAATAAAGTGTACTTAAAATAGTAATAACATATGCTTGAATTACTGCAACTGCAGATTCTAAAACTAATAATAAAATTTGAATAATTACTAAAAAAATAATAAAATATGTTGGTATTCTTGGTCCCGTATTTCTTAATAATGTTATTAATAAATGTCCTGCAATTATATTAGCGGTAAGTCGAACTGCTAATGTTCCTGGTCGAATAATATTTCTAATAGTTTCAATTAAAACTATAAAAGGTATTAAGATAGAAGGTGTTCCTTGAGGGATTATATGAATAAATATATGTTGGGTATTATTAATTCAACCATAAAATATAAATCTTAATCATAAAGGTAAAGAAATTGATAAAGATAAAGTTAAATGACTTGTTCTAGTAAAAATGTAAGGAAATAATCCTAAAAAATTATTAAATAAGATAAATGAAAATAATGAAATAAAAATAAAAGTTGATCCTTGAAAATAATTATTTTTTAATAAAGTCTTGAATTCATTATGAAGTTTATTAAGAATAAAATTTCAAAAATAAAAGTGGCGATTTGGAATTAATCAAAATGAATAGGGGATAAATATTATCCCTAAAATAGTTCTAATTCAATTTAATGATAAATTTATTAAGTTAGTTGATGGATCAAAAATCGAGAATAAATTGCTTATCATTTTCAGTAAAAATTTTTTACATTATTTTTATTTATTTTTATATTATTATTTTGAGGTTTAATATTAAAAATATAATAATTTAAAATGTTAAATAAAATAAAAATTATTAAAAAATAAAAAAATAAAAGGATTCAGTTAATTGGTATTATTTGTGGGATAAAAGAATATTATATTTATAATAATTTAAATTTGACATATTTATGTTATTTTTTAACTAATTCTTTATTATTATCATTAGAAGTAATTGCTAATTTACTATAAAGTGGTTTAAGAGACCAATACTTGCTTTCAGTCATCTAATGAAGAATAATTATTGACTCAATTAATAAAATTTTTAATTGAGATTCTTTCAATTACAATAGGTATAAAACTATGATTAGCTCCACAAATTTCAGAACATTGTCCATAATATAATCCTGGTCGATTAATAAAAAAATTAGTTTGATTTAATCGTCCTGGGTTAGCATCTACTTTAACTCCTAATGATGGGACAGTTCAAGAGTGAATTACGTCTGTTGCTGTAACTAAAATTCGAATTTGATTATTTATAGGTAAAACAATTCGGTTATCAACATCTAATAAGCGGAATCTATTATTTAATAATTCATTATTAGGGGTTATATATGAGTCAAATTCAATATTATTAAAATCTGAATATTCATAACTTCAATATCATTGATGACCAATTGATTTTAATGTAATAAGGGGATTATTTAGTTCATCTAATAAATATAATAAACGTAAAGAAGGTAAAGCAATAAAAATTAAAGTAATTGCTGGTAAAATAGTTCAAATTAGTTCAATTATTTGACCTTCTAATAAAAATCGATTGATAAATTTATTAAATAATAATCTTATTATTAAATATCCAACTAAAATTGTAATTATAATTAGAATAATTAAAGTATGATCATGAAAGAAAATAATTTGTTCTATTAATGGGGAATTACCATTTTGTAAATTAAAATTAGATCAAGTTGCCATTTCTAAAAAAAGGATAAACCTTTATAAATGGGGTTTAAATCCATTACATATAATCTGCCATATTAGAAATTACTTAAAATTGGAAGTTCATTATATGAATGTTCAGCTGGAGGTAAGTTTTGATATCATTCAATAGAAGAAGATAAATTTAAAGTAAATAAAGCAATACGTTGATTAATTATTGACTCTCAAATAATAATTAATATTATTATTACTGCTAATAAAGAAATATATGACCCTAATGATGAAATAATATTTCATGAAATATAAGAATCTGGATAATCTGAATATCGTCGAGGTATTCCACTTAATCCTAAAAAATGTTGAGGGAAAAAAGTTAAATTAACTCCAATAAATATAATAAAAAATTGAATTTTTAATAGATAAGGATTTATACATAATCCTGTAAATAAGGGATATCAATGAATAAATCCTCCTAAAATAGCAAAAACAGCTCCTATAGATAATACATAATGAAAATGAGCTACTACATAATAAGTATCATGTAAGGTAATATCAATTGAGGAGTTTGATAAAATAACTCCTGTTAATCCTCCTACTGTAAATAGGAATACAAATCCTAATCTTCATAAAATAGAGGGAGAATAATTAATTTGTGTACCATGAAAAGTAGCTAATCATCTAAAAATTTTAATTCCAGTAGGAACTGCAATAATTATAGTTGCTGAAGTAAAGTATGCTCGTGTATCAATATCTATACCTACTGTAAATATATGATGAGCTCAGACAATAAATCCTAATAATCCAATAGCTAATATTGCGTAAATTATTCCTAAACATCCAAATGTTTCTTTTTTTCCTCTTTCTTGGGAAATAATATGAGAAATTATTCCAAATCCTGGTAAAATTAAAATATAAACTTCAGGATGCCCAAAAAATCAAAATAAATGTTGATATAAAATTGGATCTCCTCCTCCCGCAGGATCAAAAAAAGATGTATTTAAATTTCGGTCTGTTAAAAGTATAGTAATAGCACCTGCTAATACTGGTAAGGAAAGAAGTAGTAAAAAAGCTGTAATACCAACAGCTCAAATAAATAGTGGTATTTGATCAAAGGATAAATTATTAAGGCGTATGTTAATGATTGTAGTAATAAAATTAATTGCACCTAAAATAGAGGAAATCCCAGCTAAATGTAATGAAAAAATTGCTAAATCTACTGATCTACCACCATGAGCAATATTAGATGAAAGTGGGGGATAAACTGTTCATCCTGTACCTGCTCCATTTTCTACAATTCTTCTAGAAATTAAAAGAGTTAAAGAAGGGGGTAATAATCAAAATCTTATGTTATTTATTCGGGGAAATGCTATATCTGGGGCTCCTAATATTAAAGGTACTAATCAATTACCAAATCCTCCAATTATGATGGGTATTACTATAAAAAAAATTATAATAAAAGCATGAGCTGTAACAATAGTATTATAAATTTGATCATCTCCAATTAAAGAGCCAGGATTACCTAATTCAGCTCGAATTAATAATCTAAGAGATGTTCCTACTATTCCTGCTCAAATACCAAAAATAAAATATAAGGTACCAATATCTTTATGATTTGTTGAATAAAGTCATTTTCGCTAATAAAATGGCTGAGTTATAAGCGATAAATTGTAAATTTATTAACGAGAATAATCTCTTTTATTAATAGCCTTATATTCAATAATGATATAAAATTGCAAATTTTAAGGAGTATGTCTAATGCTAAGGCTTAAAGATTATTTCTTTATAAATAATTTTGAAGATTATTAGTTTTAATTTAACTTAAAACCTTATTATATAAAGAAAAAAGTTCTAAAAATTATACCTGTTAATGAAAAAAAAGATAAAAAATTAATTAATAAAAATTGTTTATTTTTGATAAAAATTTTTAATCATTTTATTTTTAAATAGTTAAATATGAAAGCAGAATAAATGATTCGAATATAAAAAAATAATATAATTAATCTTATTATAATAAAAATAAAAGTTATAATATATATATGATTTGAAATTATAAAATTAATAATAATTCATTTAGGAAAAAATCCAATAAAAGGAGGTAATCCCCCTAAAGATAAAAAATTAATTATTAAATTAATTTTAATAAAAAAATTTATATTTCTAATAAATAATTGATTAATAAAATATATATTTAATATATAAAATAGAAAACATATAATTCTGATTATAAATGAATATAAAAATAAATAAAACATTCATAAGTTTTCTCTAATTATAATTGAAGATAGTATTCATCCTAAATTATTGATAGAAGAAAAAGCTATTAATTTTCGTAAAGAAGTTTGATTTAATCCTCCAATAGCTCCAACAATAATATTTAAAATAATAATTATTATAATAAAATTTTTATTTATATAATAAGATAATAAAATAATAGGGGTAATTTTTTGTCAAGTTATTAAAATAAAATTATTAAATCAAGATAATCCTTCAACAATGTTAGGGAATCAAAAATGGAAGGGGGTAGCTCCTATTTTTATTAATATTGATGAGTTGATTATAATGGAAGTAAAGTTATTTATTTCAAAATTTTTTATTGTAATTAATTTTATGATAATACAAAATAAAAAATTAATTGATGCAATAGATTGAATTAAAAAATATTTTAATGAAGCTTCTGTTGAAAGTATATTATTAGAGTTAGAAATTAGGGGGATAAATCTTAGTAAGTTAATTTCTAATCCAATTCAACATCCTAATCATGAATTAGATGAAATAGAAATTAATGTTCTAAATAATAAAATAAATAAAAAGAATATTTTATTTGAATTAAATAAATTATAAATTAAATATAAGAAAATTTTCTAAAAATGAATTGTGAATTCATTTACTTGATTATATATTTTGGTGTATGATGCACAATAGTTTTTGATACTATAGGATATAGTTTAATTCTATAAAATATAATAAAGGTAAAATAATTACTTAATTTATCCTATCAGAATAATCCTTTAGTCAGGCACTTTATTTTTAAAAAAAAGAATAATCTTTATAGTCGGGGTATGAACCCAAAAGCTTAATTTAGCTTATTTTTAA